TTAGGTGTTGTTAGGGAAACTTTTTCCGACCAGTTCGTGTTTTAAGTATTTTGTTTATTTTGCTTATTATTGTCTGTATTAAATTGGGTGGTATATTTATTTCCTGTGTTTCCCATATATGTTAATATGAGATTGATTTAAATAAATAACTCTATATGATGTATCATTGATTATCCTTAGTGATTTATACAAATAATAAGATCTTAAGTAATATATAATTTACATTATAGCGGATACAGCTACCTAATAGGAAAGAAGAAGAGTATTTAAATATTAAACATTTATATTAATACAATCGTTGACATATACGTATTATCTATTTAAGATAAGCAATTTTATTATTATTATGTAAAAAAATGTTATTTTACGTGGAATGAGAATTTATTGTTAAACTAGATTATTAACTATTTTTCATCTTGTATGCATCAAATTGTCACCCCATATGTTTTGTTGACAATTTATGAATCTAGTAGAACCAATCCTAAACTTATCTGTAAGTTTAAGAAAAGATAAGTTTAGGATTGGTTCTACTAGATTCATAGGGACGTAAATAAATTAAGGTGTTGTTAGGGAAACTTTTTCCGACCAGTTCGTGTTTTAAGTATAGTTTCTTGTGGGATGGTTCCGTTGGAAGTTAGGTTCTTGTTGGAGTGTTGAAAAGTGTTGGGGTCTGTCAGTTTTTTCCTGCGTGTTAGTGGGGTTTTTTACTGCCTGGGCTAAAAAACTTGGATTAAGGTAGTATGTTTATGGTTTTATGTTGCCTAGTTTACGGTTGTTCGTGTCTTAAGTATAGTTTCTTGTGGGATGGTTCCGTTGGAAGTTAGGTTCTTGTTGGAGTGTTGAAAAGTGTTGGGGTCTGTCAGTTTTTTCCTGCGTGTTAGTGGGGTTTTTTACTGCCTGGGCTAAAAAACTTGGATTAAGGTAGTATGTTTATGGTTCTATGTTGCCTAGTTTACGGTTGTTCGTGTTTTAAGTATAGTTTCTTGTGGGATGGTTCCGTTGGAAGTTAGGTTCTTGTTGGAGTGAGTTTTATTCTTGCTCAGTTCTAGTTCAATTGTTTGCTTGTTTTATATGTAAGTTTGTGCGTGATTTGTTCTAAGGTTTAGTTCTAGATGGGCTCTAGGTTGGTTTGTTTACGTTTGTATTTAATTCTCATTAGTTATTGTTATGTAATCAAGTGTTCTTGTATTTAGCAATGCATTTAGTTTCGGTTAAATTTTGTGCCAGCAGCCGCGGTTATACCTTGGAGGCGATTGAACTTGTTTGGCTGAAGGTAGTTGTATGGTGTTATTTGATGTTGTGGATTTACTCTGATGGTTATTGGGTGAAATTTTTATCTTTGTTTTTATTCATTTATTTGTTTGGAGGCTATGAAATTCTTATTCTTAAACTAGGATTAGATACCCTATTATTTTTGGATGTTAATGTTTTGCCTGAGTAGTATTAGTTATGTTCTTGAAACTTAAAGAATTTGGCGGTATCTTATTCCGTTCAGAGGAACCTGTCTCGTTATCGATAGTCCGCGTTGGACCTTACTTAGTTGTTTGTTGGTTTGTATACCGCCGTTTATTGATTATCTTTTAAGGGTTGTTTAATTTTCTCGTTCCTTTATTTGGTTTAATTTCAGGTCAAGGTGCAGCTTTCTCTAAGTGTATTGGTGGGTTACATTGTTATTTGTTGTTTTGGATTGTTGGTTTTAATTACTGGCATGAAATTGGATTTGATTGTAATGTTTTGAAGATTGTTTTTGTGATAATTGGTTCTGAGATATGTACACATCGCCCGTCGCTCTCGTTTTATTTGTTAATGAGATAAGTCGTAACAAAGTGGTTGTACCGGAAGGTGTAGCTGGAGTGATAATGTTATCAGACCATTTCTGTTAGTTGAGATTTCATTTACGCTGAATAATTGTGTCGTGCGATTCGACATGGTCTGATTGTTGTTGAGCGATTTGCTGTTTTTTTGTGTTATGGATTGGTGTTTTAGTAAAGTATTATTTTGTTGTTGTATTTTTATTGATTTGATTTTTTTGGTTATAGTTTATTTGTACTGTAGGGGTGTATTGATTTATTTTTGGAAGTTTGCTTGGTTTGCTGTACCTTGTGTATCAGGGTTTACTGAATTTTATTATTTATTTTTATTTCCCGATTCTAAAAGGAGCTATTAACTTATTTTAGTTGTTGTTTTATTAACATTAATAATAGGTTGGTAGTGGTGAAATGTTATTCGTCTTTAGGGGTTTCTGGTTTTTCAAGAAATGAATTTAATTCATGCGTCTTATTTAGAGTTTTATTATTTGTTTATTTATTTTTATTTGGTGTTAAGATTGGGAGGGATTAGCTTCTTATTTTATTTTTATAATTTTTTGTTTATTTAGTCTTGTGGGTTTTATATTGATTTTCAATTTGATTATGTTAAAATTTTATTTGTTTTGTTCTTTATTTTTGTTTATTTAATTATTTATTGAAATGTATTCTTTATTTTGTTTTGGTTAGTAATTATTGTAGAATTAGTAAATTTGTTGTTAGGTTGTTTTATTTGTGTTAATTTTCTTTGAGGAACTAGGCAAATTTCATGCCCGCCTGTTTAACAAAAACATCTTTTCTTGTTAGTTTTTGAAGTATGGCCTGCCCGCTGACTTTGGTGTTGAAGGGCCGCGGTATTTTGACCGTGCAAAGGTAGCATAGTCATTAGTTCTTTAATTGTGATCTGGTATGAATGGCTTGACGAGGCATGGGCTGTCTTAATTTTGAATTGTTTATTGAATTTAGTCTTTGAGTTAAAATTCTTAGATGTTTTTATGGGACGAGAAGACCCTATAGAGTTTGACATTTGTTACGGCCCCCTTCTGTTTGTGAGGGTTCATTGGGCCGTTTAATATGTTTTGTTGGGGTGATGGGAGGGATATAAATGAACCCCTCCTTTTGTTATTATATTTATTTATATTTACTTGATCCATTTATTTTGATTGTAAGATTAAATTACCTTAGGGATAACAGCGTTATCTTCCTTGAGAGTTCTTATCGGCAGGAGGGTTTGCGACCTCGATGTTGGATTAAGGTTTATTTTCGGTGTAGGAGCTGGAAATTTATTAGGTCTGTTCGACCTTTAAAATCTTACATGATCTGAGTTCAAACCGGCGTGAGCCAGGTTGGTTTCTATCTATAATGGAGTTTTATACCTTAGTACGAGAGGACCAGGTATTTGGAATAATTTTATATTTGTTGAATATTATTAACTGGCTATTTTGGCAGATAAGTGCGCTAGATTTAGAATCTGTTAATGTAAATTTTTAATGTTACAAGTAGTATTATATGTTAGGTTATCTATTTTTCGTTGTGATCTTTTTGTTGTTGATTTTGTTTGTCATGGTTGGGGTGGCCTTTCTTACTCTTTTGGAACGCAGGGTTTTGGGTTACATTCACATTCGAAGGGGTCCCAATAAGGTAGGATTTGTTGGTGTTCTTCAGCCTTTTAGAGATGCCATTAGGTTATTTTCTAGGGAGCAGTATTTTCCTTTGGTTTCTAATTATTTGGTTTATTATTTTTCTCCTGTTTTTGGTTTATTTCTTTCTTTGTTGGTTTGGTTGCTGATTCCTTATTTGAGAGGTTTTATTTCCTTTGAGTTGGGCTTGTTGTTTTTTTTGGCTTGTACTAGACTGGGCGTTTATACTGTAATAGTTGCTGGGTGGTCTTCTAATTCTGGGTATTCTTTATTAGGTGGTTTGCGTGCTTTGGCTCAGACTATTTCCTATGAGGTAAGATTGGCCTTTATTTTGCTTTCTTTTGTTGTTTTGATTTGTAGCTATAATCTGATTTATTTTTATTTATTTCAGTTTTATATTTGACTAATTTTTTTTTCTTTTCCTTTATCTTTTGTTTGGTTTATTTCCTGTTTGGCTGAAACTAATCGTACTCCTTTTGACTTCGCTGAAGGTGAGTCTGAGTTGGTTTCTGGCTTTAATGTTGAGTATGGTGGTGGGGGCTTTGCATTGATTTTCTTGGCCGAATATGCCAGTATTCTTTTTATGAGATTGTTGTTTTGTGTGATTTTTTTGGGTAGTGATCTTTATTCTCTGTTTTTTTATATTAGGTTGTCTTTTGTGTCTTTTTTATTTATTTGGGTTCGTGGCACTTTACCACGGTTTCGTTATGATAGGTTAATGTATTTGGCTTGGAGGAGATTTTTGCCTCTTTCATTGAATTATCTTTTGTTTTTTGTTGGTGTAAGGGTTTTTATTTTTTCTTTATTGTAGGTGTATTAATTTAGGTATAAGTTAATAGAAGGTTTGAACTTCTTTCATAATGTTTTCAAGACATTAGGCTTATTCTATTGCTTCTTAACTTAGTTAAATGATTTTATCTCATAGTTTTGTTATTGTTGGTTTTGAAATAAAATATTGGAAGTAAAGTACTGTTAGGATTTGTCCGGTTAGAATGTAAGGTTCTTCAACTGGTCGGGCTCCAATTCAAGTAAGTAGAATTACTGTGTTTGTTATTGTTCAGAATAGTACTTGATTGATTGGGTAGAATTGTGTTCCACGGAACTTTGATTTGTTTACTGGTATAACGAATAGGATTAAGATTGATATAGCTAGTGCAATTACTCCTCCTAATTTGTTAGGGATTGATCGTAGGATTGCGTATGCGAATAAGAAGTATCATTCTGGTTGAATGTGTACTGGTGTTACTAGCGGGTTTGCTGGTGTGAAGTTGTCTGGGTCCGCTAGGATATATGGTTCTCTTAGGGTCACTGTTGATAGGGCTATAATTGTGATTGTGAATCCTACAATGTCCCTTGCTGTGAAGTAAGGGTGGAATGGAATCTTGTCTGTGTTTTTGTTTAGTCCTAGCGGGTTGTTTGATCCTGTTTGGTGCAGAAATAGAAGGTGGACAATAGTTATTGCTGCAATTGCAAATGGTATTAGAAAGTGGAGTGCGAAGAATCGTGTTAGGGTTGCGTTATCTACAGCAAATCCCCCCCATACTCATTGTACTAGTTCCTGTCCTATATATGGTACTGCTGATAATAGGTTGGTAATTACAGTTGCTCCTCAGAATGATATTTGCCCTCAGGGTAATACGTATCCTAGGAATCCAGTTGCTATAGTTAAGATTAGGAGTAGAACCCCTACGGATCATGTATGTGTAAATTTGTATGATCCGTAGTATAGGTTTCGTCCTGTGTGTATAAAAATGCATACGAAGAATATTGAGGCTCCATTTGCGTGTAGTGTTCGTAGTAGCCACCCGTTGTTGACGTCTCGGCAAATGTGTCTTACTCTGGAGAATGCTATGTTGATGTCTGGGCAGTAATGTATAGCTAGGAATAGTCCTGTTATGATTTGTATGATTAGGCAGATTCCTATTAGTGATCCGAAGTTTCATCATCCTCTAATTGTTGATGGAGTTGGTAAGTCTACTAGAGCTCCATTTGCAATTTTGATTAGTGGGTGTCTGTTTCGTATGGGTTTGTTCATTAGTTTGTGTGTCGTAGTGGTCCCCTTGAGATGTTGATGATGTTTACTACTACGATTAGTGTTAGTAGTATATATATTACTAGTATAATTGTTATTATTCCCGTGATTTGGTTATATATTGTAGTTGTTGTTATTATAATTTCGTCTTCTGTCGTCGATTCTTGGGTGTTTATTTCCTTGTTGTTTGTTTGGTCTGGTATAAGGTATATTATTGTTGGTGATAGGACTATTGCTGTTATTATTATCTTGCTTGTTGGGTAAAATATTTCATTTGATGCTAGTCTTGTTATGTATATAAATAGTACTAATATTCCTCCAATTATGATTATGAATAGGATGTACGAGAATCAGAATCTTTTGTATATGGTTCCTCTGATTATGCATGTTATTATGGTTTGTAAGAGTAGTATTATTCCTATTGCTAGCGGGTGTTTTATTTGTGTGGATATTATTCTTGTTATTATTCTTGTTGATATTAATAGCTTGGTCATATCAGGGGGTATTTTATTTAAAATGTTAATTTTGGGGATTAATGAAATGGCACTATGCGCCTTTCCTCTGAAGTTTTAAAAGTTGATTTCTTATTTTTGGTTTACAAGACCAATATTTTTGTTAAATTATTAAAACTTTTAATGTCAATGTGTTTTTATCTTTTTGTTCTTTATTTTTGTGGTGTTTGGTCATCTTCTTCTAGTCGTAAGCATTTGCTGGTTACTTTGTTGAGTTTGGAGTTTATTGTTTTAGTTCTTTATCTTTCGGTTTATTTTTATTTGTGTGGATTGAATTATAGATTGTTTTTTGTTGTTTATTTTTTAGTTTTTTCTGTTTGTGAGGGTTCATTGGGCCTATCAATTTTGGTTTCTATAATTCGTAGTCATGGTAATGATTATTTTCGTTCTTATAGAGTTCTTCAATGTTAAGGTTTCTTTGTTTTTTGTTCTTTTTAACCCCGTTGTGTGTTTTTCCAGGTTCTTGGTGGTTGATTTGTTCTTTATTGTTTGCTGTTTCTTTCGTTTATTTTTTTTCTTTCCCTTATTTTTTCTGTTGGGGTAATCTGAGTCATTTTTTTGGCTGTGATGTTATTTCGTATGGGCTTGTTCTATTAAGTTTGTGGATTTGTGTTCTTATGGTTTTGGCTAGAAAGTCTGTTTTTCGTTCTGGTTATTTTTCTGGTCTTTTTCTTTTTGTTGTTATCTTTCTTGTTGTCATGCTGTATTGCACTTTCAGAAGAGTTAGTTTACTTTCGTTTTATATTTTCTTTGAAAGTAGATTGATCCCTACTTTACTTCTTATTTTGGGTTGAGGATACCAGCCTGAACGTGTTCAGGCTGGTATCTATTTGTTGTTTTATACTTTGTTGGCTTCCCTTCCTTTGTTGATTGGTATTTTGTTTATTTATGGTTCGTTGGGTTCATTATTCCTTTGTTTGTTACGGGGTGGCGTTTCTGTTAGTGGTTTGTTTTATGTTTGTATAGTTTTGGCCTTTTTGGTTAGGATGCCTATATTTTTGGTTCATTTGTGGCTCCCAAAGGCGCATGTGGAAGCTCCTGTTTCTGGCTCTATGATTTTGGCAGGTGTTTTATTGAAGCTTGGGGGTTATGGTCTTCTTCGGGTTTTTCCTGTGTTGTTTAAGTTTGGCTTTAGTATTGGTCTTGTTTGAGTTGTTTTAAGTTTGGTTGGTGGTTTGTTGGTTAGTTTATTTTGTATGCGACAGACTGATTTGAAGTCGTTGATTGCTTATTCTTCTGTCGCTCATATAAGTATGGTCATTGGTGGTATTATGACTATAAGTTATTGGGGGGCTTGTAGTTCCCTTGCTTTGATAATTGCTCATGGTTTGTGTTCTTCCGGTCTTTTTTGTCTTTCTAATATTTCTTACGAACGTTTTGGTAGACGTAGCTTGTTAATTAATAGGGGTTTAGTTAATTTGATGCCTAGAATGGCCATGTGGTGGTTTTTATTGAGTGCTTGTAATATGGCCGCTCCGCCCTCTCTTAACCTTTTAGGTGAGATTGGCTTGTTAAGTGGTTTGGTTGCTTGGTCTTGATATCTTATGTTTGTTTTGGTTTTTTTGTCTTTTTTTGGCGCTGCTTATACACTTTATATGTATTCTTATAGTCAGCATGGTGCTCTTTTTTCTGGTCTTTATTCTTGTTCATTGGGTTATGTTCGTGAGTTTGCGTTGTTGTTTTTGCATTGGTTTCCTCTTAATTTAGTTATTCTTAGGGTTGATTTGACTATCTTTTGGATGTAAGTTGATTTGTTGTTTATCTGAATAGTTTAATGTAAAATGTTGGTTTGTGGTGCCAATGATATAGTTTTATTTTGGATTATGATGCCGATTCCTATTTGTTTTGCTAGATTTGTCTTTTTGTTTGGTTTGGGTTGATTTTGTTGTTTTTGAGGGGTTTATTTTGTTTTGTGTGATTTGGTTTATTTTGTTGATTGAGGGATTGTTGGATTGAATAGTGGGTCAGTTGTTATGACCTTTTTGTTTGATTGGATATCTTTATTATTTTTGGGGTTTGTTTTTATTATTTCTTCTTTGGTTATTTTGTATAGTGATGATTATATGTATGGTGATTCGAATATTTTTCGTTTTATTATGTTAGTTTTGCTCTTTGTGGTTTCTATATTGTTCTTGATCATTAGCCCTAATATGATTAGAATTCTGTTGGGGTGGGATGGTTTAGGTTTAGTGTCTTATTGTTTGGTAATTTATTATCAGAATGTAAAGTCTTATGGTGCTGGTATGTTGACAGTTTTATCTAATCGTATTGGTGATGTGGCTTTGTTGATGGTGATTACTTGAATAATTAATTTTGGTAGTTGGAACTTCATTTATTATTTGGAGTTTTTGGCTGGTTCTGCTGAGATGGAGTTGATTTCTTTTCTTGTTGTTCTGGCGGCTATAACTAAAAGTGCTCAAATTCCCTTTTCTTCTTGATTGCCGGCAGCAATGGCGGCCCCTACTCCTGTTTCTGCTTTGGTTCATTCATCTACTTTGGTTACGGCTGGTGTTTATCTGTTAATTCGTTTTAGTCCTTCATTTAGTTATTTGTTGAATGCTATTTTGTTGTTGGTTTCTGCTTTAACTATATTTATGGCTGGACTGGGAGCCAATTTTGAATATGATTTAAGGAAAATTATTGCTTTGTCAACTCTAAGACAATTGGGTTTGATAATCATGACTGTCTCTGTGGGTCTCTCTAGCCTGGCTTTTTTTCACCTGTTAACCCATGCATTGTTTAAGGCTTTATTGTTTATGTGTGCTGGGGGGGTTATCCATTCTATAGGAGACTCCCAGGATATCCGTTTTATGGGGGGTTTATCCGTTTATATGCCTTTTACTTCTTCTTGCTTAATGGTTTCTAGTTTTGCTCTTTGTGGTATGCCGTTTTTGGCTGGGTTTTATTCTAGGGATTTTATTTTAGAGATGATCTCTATGAGATATGTGAATGTATTTGGGTTTCTTTTATTATTTGTCTCTACTGGTTTGACTGTTTGTTATTCCTTCCGTTTGTTTTATTTTGTTTTGTGTGGTGATTTTAATTTTGTTTCTTTACATTCTATGGTGGATACTAATTATAATATAGTTATGGGTATGATTGGTTTATTAGTTTTATCCGTTTTAGGGGGTGGGGCTTTGATGTGATTGATTTGTCCCACTCCTTCGGTTATTTGTTTGCCTTATCATTTGAAGTTTCTTACTTTCTTTTCTGTTGGCTTGGGGGGCTTTATTGGTTATGAGATAGCTGGATTTAATTTTGGTGATTATTTGCTTTCTATGTGTTATTATCGGGTTTCTTCTTTTTCTGGTTCTATGTGGTTTATACCATTTTTTTCTACTTATGGGGTTTCTTTCGGCCCTTTGGGGTTTGGTTATAGGTCTATACGGGTTCTTGATTCTGGTTGGATGGAGTATTTTGGTGGACAGGGTTTATATTGGTTTCTTTTTAATTTGGGTAGGGTTAATCAGTGGGTTCAACATAGAAGCTTGAAGTTATTTTTAGGCTTTTTTGTTATGTGGACTGTTTTATTGCTTGTGTTGATTTATTACTTGAATAGCTTATATAGAGCGTGACACTGAAGATGTCAATGAGGATTTTTCCTTCGGGTGTTATTTATAAAAGTTTCTCTTTGTTTTTACAGTGAAAGTGTAATGTTTTTAATAAACTATATAAATAGAAGTGTAAACGGATTTTAACCGCTATAGTGATAAGTTAGCAGCATTCACTCTTTCTGTTCACTTCTTTGAGCGGAATATTTAATTCAGTTTTATTATTAACAATAATATACCTCTTTTTGGTTTCGATCAAAGGTTAAAGTAAGGATATTATTAGTATCAGGGATCAGGTCGAAACTGATTGCAAGGTTTGCTTCTTACTTTGAGATTAACTATTTGGTAGTACTTTTTGAATGCAACTCAAATGTTATTATTAACTATAATCCCCCTGGTTAGTTTCTCCATTCTAGTGATCCCTGGTTTCATTCGTGGTAAAGTCCAATAATTAGGATTAGTAGGAATGCGGATCTAATTAGCATTCATGATCTTATGTTTGATGTTGTTATAGTAATTGGTATTGGTAGTAATAGTGCAATTTCTACATCGAAGATTATAAAGATTACCGCGACTAAGAAGAATCGTGATGAGAATGGTAGTCGGGCTGAGTTTTTTGGGTCAAATCCGCATTCGAAGGGGGATCTTTTTTCTCGTTCTTCGTTGGTTTTTTTTGAGATTAGTGTTGCTATTATCATTACGATGGTTGAGATTGTAATTGTTATTGCTGCTATTGTTATAACTGTTGATATTATTCATCTTGTTTTGCACAAATTTCTTGATTGGAAGTCAAGTATACTTACTTGTATTAGATAAATATTGTGTTATCTTCCTCATCAGTAGATTGAGATATATAGGAATAGTCATACTACGTCTACGAAGTGTCAGTATCATGCTGCTGCTTCAAATCCAAAGTGGTGGTTTGATGAGAAGTGTAGAGTTGTCTGTCGTAATAAACATGTGGTTAAAAATGTTGTTCCGATGATTACGTGAAGTCCGTGAAATCCTGTGGCCATGAAAAATGTCGACCCATATGCTGAGTCTGCAATTGTGAAGGGTGCTTCAATATATTCGTATGCTTGTAATGCAGTAAAGTAGAGTCCTAGAAGGACTGTAAAGAATAGGCCTTGTGTTGCTTGTCTAAAGTTATTTTCTAGTAGTCCATGATGTGCTCATGTTACAGTTACTCCTGAGGCAAGTAGAATTGCTGTGTTTAGTAGTGGGATTTGCATGGGGTTGAATGGTTGGATTCCTGTGGGTGGCCACGCCGACCCTAGTTCAATTGTGGGCGATAGTCTTCTGTGGAAAAATGCTCAGAAGAATGATGCGAAGAATAGTACTTCTGAAATAATAAATAGAATTATTCCTCATCGTAGTCCTCTTGTAACTGTTTTAGTGTGTAATCCTTGGTAAGTTCCCTCTCGTGTTACATCTCGTCATCATTGGATTATTGTTAATAGTGTGATTACTGTTCCTACCCCTAGTAGGCTGTTGTTGTATTGGTGAAATCATTTGATTAGTCCTATTAGTGTTACTATAGCTCCAATTGCTCCTGTGAGCGGTCATGGTCTTTTGTTTACTATGTGAAATGAGTGGTTTTCTTGAGTTGACATTAGTTTACTTCTCTAGAATATAAAGTTCTTAGGATTGCGAATACGTATGATTGAATAATGGCTACGGCTGATTCTAAGATTAATAATAAGATTTGTGCTGTAATTAACACGGCCAGGAGGGTGTGATTTATTGTAGGTCCATTATTTCCTAGTAGGGTTAGTAGTAGATGACCAGCGATTATGTTTGCTGTTAAGCGTACTGCTAGCGTTCCTGGGCGGATGAGGTTGCTGATTGTTTCAATAATGACCATAAATGGTATTAGTATTGTTGGTGTACCTTGTGGTACTAAGTGTTCAAATATGTGATTTGTGTTTTTGATTCATCCAAATAATATAAATGTTATTCATAGTGGTAGCGCTAGTGTTAATGTAAGTGTTAAATGTCTTGTTCTAGTGAAGATGTATGGGAATAGGCCCAGGAAATTATTTATTAGAATTATAAGAAATAATGAGGTGAAAATGAATGAATTTCCCTTGTTTTGATCTCCTTTTCTTAAGATCGTTTTTATTTCTGTATGAAGTTTATTTATTAGTAAGTTTAGTGCTATTCTGTTTCGTGATGGTGTTAGTCAAATTCTTGTTGGGATTAATAGGAGTCCTACTATTGTTCTAGTTCAGTTTATAGGTAGTCTATTGATTTCTGTTGTTGGATCAAAGATTGAGAATAGGTTTCTTATCATTTTCAGTTTATATTGTTAACGTTGATGTTATGTTTTGTTGTGCTTTTTTTGTTTGGTGATTGTATGAAGTAGTTTATAATGTTGAATATTAGGAGCGTTGCTAGAAATGTAATATATAGGATTATTCATTCTATAGGTATTATTTGTGGTATAAAAGGGTATCATTTATTGATTACTTCAGTTTGACATTCTGATATTATAATATTAACTAATCCTTTGTCATCAGAGATATTTGCTAGATTATCATGAACTGGTTTAAGAGACCATTACTTGCTTTCAGTCATCTGATGATTCTCTTAGTCTTGAGACTCAGTTAATGAAGTGATTTGCCGATACTCTTTCGATTGTGATAAGTATAAATCTGTGATTTGCTCCACAGATTTCTGAGCATTGTCCGTATAGGATACCAGGATGGTTGATCGAGAATCTTGTTTGGTTTAATCGTCCTGGTGTGGCGTCTGTTTTCACCCCCAATCTTGGAATTGTTCAAGAGTGTAGTACGTCTGCTGCTGTTACTACTAGTCGAATTGGTGAATTTATAGGTAGTACAATTCGATTGTCTGTGTCTAATAGTCGGAAGGTTCTTGCTTGGTTTTCTTCTTGTGGGATTATATATGAGTCGAATTCAAGTTTTGTAAAGTCTGAGTATTCATATCTTCAGTATCATTGATGTCCTACTGCTTTTAAGGTTATTGCTGGGTTGTGGATTTCATCTATTAGGTACAGAAGTCGTAAGGATGGTATTGCAATGAATACTAGGATGATTGCCGGTGCAATTGTTCATGTAGTTTCAATTAGTTGTCCTTCTAATATGAATCGTCTAGTGTGTTTATTTCAAAGTAGGGTGGTTATTATGTATATTACAGTTGTAATGATTATTAATATGATTATTAATGTATGATCATGGAAGAAGATTAGTTGTTCTATGATGGGTGATGCTCCGTCTTGTAGTCTTATGTTTAATCATGTTGTCATTGGTTCTAATGAAGGTCGCTAAAACTTTATATGTGGAGCTTAAATCCAATGCACTTATCTGCCACATTAGATTGTGATTGACGTTAGTTAATTACTGAGATTGTAGGTAATTCTGAGTATCTATGTTCTGCCGGTGGGAAGTTTTGTATTCATTCAATTGAGTTTCTCGTTTGTGTTGGGAATAAGATTTGTCGGTTTGATGTAATACTTTCTCAGATAATGAATAGGAATATTATTACTCTTACGAATGAAATTGTTGATCCTATTGATGAGATGATGTTTCATGTAGTGTAAGCGTCTGGATAGTCAGAGTATCGTCGAGGTATTCCGGCTAATCCTAGGAAGTGTTGTGGGAAGAATGTTATGTTTACTCCTGTAAATATAACAGCGAATTGGGCTTTTAATCATTTCGGGTTTATAGTAAGTCCGGTAAATAGAGGAAATCATTGAATGAATCCTGCTATGATTGCAAATACTGCTCCTATTGATAGTACGTAGTGGAAGTGGGCTACAACGTAATAAGTGTCGTGCAACACGATGTCAATTGACGAGTTTGCAAGAACTACCCCTGTTAACCCCCCTATTGTGAATAGGAATACAAATCCTATTGCCCATAGGCAGGCAGGTCTGTATGTTAATTGTGATCCGTATATGGTTGCAAGTCATCTGAAGATTTTAATTCCTGTTGGTACTGCAATGATTATTGTTGCTGATGTAAAGTATGCTCGTGTGTCGACGTCTATTCCTACTGTAAATATATGGTGGGCTCATACAACAAACCCTAGTAAGCCGATTGCTAGTATTGCAAAAATTATTCCGAGGTTTCCGAAGGCTTCCTTCTTTCCTCTTTCGTGGCAGATAATGTGGGAGATTATACCAAATCCTGGTAGGATTAAAATGTATACTTCAGGGTGCCCGAAGAATCAAAATAAGTGTTGGTATAGGATTGGATCCCCCCCTCCAGCTGGGTCGAAGAATGATGTATTTAGGTTGCGGTCGGTTAGTAGCATAGTGATTGCTCCTGCTAATACTGGTAGAGACAGTAGTAGGAGTAGGGCTGTGATGGCGACAGATCATACAAATAGTGGGATTCGTTCGGGTTTTATATTTTTTGGCTTTATGTTGATTGTTGTTGAGATAAAGTTTACTGCTCCCAGAATTGATGATACACCTGCTAGATGTAAGGAGAAGATGGCTAAGTCCACGGATGCTCCAGCGTGGGCAATCCCTCTTGCAAGAGGGGGGTAAACTGTCCACCCCGTCCCTGCACCACTTTCTACTGTTCTACTAGTAAGTAAGAGTGTTAATGATGGTGGTAGTAATCAGAATCTTATGTTGTTTATTCGTGGGAATGCTATATCTGGAGCTCCTAATATGAGCGGTACTAGTCAGTTCCCGAATCCACCAATTATGATTGGCATAACTATGAAGAAAATTATGACAAATGCATGGGCAGTGACGATAACGTTATAGATTTGGTCATCTCCAATTAAAGATCCAGGTTGTCCTAATTCTGTTCGAATTAGTATTCTGAGTGATGTTCCGACCATTCCTGATCAGGCACCGAATACAAAGTATAATGTTCCAATGTCTTTGTGATTTGTTGAGAATAGTCATCGGTTGATAATTAGTGGAGTGGCTGAGACAGATAAGTAGGCGGTAGGCTGTAAATCTATTTAGGAGGTTATTACGTGACTCTTCCACTATTATTTTAGCCTTGTATTCACATTGTGATAATAGAATGCAATTCTGTAGGGGTAGGGTTTAAATTAACTTACCAGGGCCTAAAGGTTATGGCCCTTTATTTATAGCTTTGAAGGTTATTAGTTTGTTTAACTTAAGGCCTAAAGGGTTTAAATTAATCCAGCTATAATTCTACATATTAGTATTCCTGTTAATGAGATTGATGATATAATTATGGCTCTGATTTTTTTGGCTGTTTTGTTTTTGTGTGATTTGGTGTTTCATTTAGGCTCCTCACTTAGGATTATGAAGCTTGAATATGAGATTTTTAGGTAGTAGTATAATGTGATTAGTGATGTAATTACTATGATTGTTGCCATGGGTGTTATTTTGTTTGTAATTATTTCTTGGATAACAATTCACTTAGGCAGGAATCCAAGGAAGGGGGGTAATCCCCCTAGGGATAACAACGATGTGAATATTATGAATTTTGTTAGTATGGCTTCTTTATTTGTTAAGAGGGTTTGGTTAATAAATGATACTCTGGATAACTTAATTGTTGACAGCACGGTTAATACTAGTGTTGAGTAGATTATGAAGTATGTGAGTCATAAATTATCTCCCATGATTAGTGCAGCTAATATTCAACCGGTGTGATTGATAGATGAATATGTTATGATTTTTCGTATTGATGTTTGGTTAAGCCCTCCAATTGCTCCTATGATTGTTGATGCTAGGATAATTCTTGATGTAAATGCATTGATCTCGATCAGGTATGATATTAATATCAGTGGCGCTGCTTTTTGAATTGTTATTAATAGTCCACAATTTTCTCATCTTAGCCCTTCTATTACTCCTGGGAATCATCAGTGAAATGGAGCCGCTCCTCTTTTTAATATCAATGGGGTGCAAATGATTATTGTCGTATATGAGGTTTCTATGAATGTGAGTGTGAATAAATCCTCTGTTAGTGTTTTTATTACTACCATAAATAGCAGTGTTGCTGAAGCCAATACTTGGACAATAAAGTATTTTAGTGAGGCTTCTGTGTTGTATATATTTTTAGTGTTAGATATCAATGGAATAAATGATATTAAGTTGACCTCTAGTCCTATTCATGCACCAAATCATGAGTTGGAGGACACGGCCACTAACACACCTCTTACTAGCGTAGTTAGTAATAGGATTTTGGTTGAGTTACTGGGCATTAGAGAAGAGAGTATTTACTCTATTTATGGGGTATGAACCCATTAGCTTTGCTTAGCTTACTTTTCTAGGTCTAGGTTTATTTTTACATCTTGGTGTATGGGGCACGTTGGCTTTTGATGCTTGCGGTGACAGTTTAATTCTGTTGGGTGTAATGGAGGTAGATTTTTGGCTTCTACATTTTTTATCCTATCACGATAGTCCTTTAATCAGGCTCTTCATT